TTCCCTTTTCCGTAGTAGCAACTTTCCATTGCAAAAATTCTGTTTTTACAATTACAGGTAAATGCTCAATACCCACGTAGGCTTACAAATTTGATCATGATCAAGTGCTTTTTGGGTCGTCTCGTGCCTTGCAATTGGTATTTATCCCCAAAATGGATAGAGTCGTCTTACATACAAAGGATTTACTTGTTACTAATATAGTCTAGCCTCTGTTCTTCTTTAGATCCTTTGTTTCACTCCGATAGTATGATAGGGCAGAATCAATGCAGCGGAAATAAATACATTTCCATACTATTAAGTAAGTCTAAGTGGAATAGATAGAGAATAATCTGTATCGTGCCACATCACTTATTTTACTGGATCTTACGGAGCCAGTTCATGCACGACCCGGGTCTGATCATAGAAAAATTCTCCTAAAACAAACCAGCCTATCCTCTTGTATGGGGTTTACGTGGTGGTTGGAACAGAGACACGTTTGGTTGTAAATTCCAATGTGGCGGATAAAATAATATATCTGCACGGGCCAATCAATAGTTCAAGCCACACACTCCCATAATCCATATTCTCTTCGGGGAATCCACTTCAACTATTCGTATCATATTAAATTAAATAAATCAAATAAATAATAATATTTCGGAGTTGAAGGAATATCCAAACACATGCTTATTCTTTTCAATAATCCATATTTGTAGCAATGAAATACTATGGTCCCTCCAAAAATTATATATGATTGATTATGTCTTCTCTATAAAGGACCAGAAATGCCTTGCTTACGAATCATTGGGAAGTGCATTAACATAAATACGGCAGTAAGGAGGGGTAATACAAAAGTGTGTAAACTATAAAAACGAGTCAAGGTGGATTGGCCCACACTAGCACTTCCGCGTAATAACTCGACTAAGGGCGATCCTATTACAGGAATAGCGTCGGGTACGCCTGTCACAATTTTGACTGCCCAATAACCAATTTGGTCCCAAGGTAAGGAATAACCGGTTACACCAAAAGATGCGGTTAATACAGCCAGAACCACACCCGTAACCCAAGTTAATTCGCGAGGTTTTTTAAACCCGCCGGTGAGATACACACGAAATACGTGCAGGATCATCATTAGGACCATCATACTTGCCGACCATCGATGAACTGATCGGATTAACCAACCAAAGTTGGCTTCAGTCATTATGTATTGAACAGAGGCAAAGGCCTCGGTAACGGTCGGACGATAATAAAAAGTCATGGCAAACCCCGTGGCTACTTGTACTAAAAAACAAGTAAGTGTAATCCCCCCTAGACAATAAAATATGTTGACATGAGGAGGAACATATTTACTAGTTATATCATCTGCAATCGCCTGAATCTCGAGACGCTCTTCGAACCAATCATATACTTTATTGAGATAGGTAACCCGAAGGAACTCCCCCTCTGAGAACTGTATATGAAAATTTGATACAGCTCAAGCAAAAATACCCCCATATTGGTTGCAACAGATATGTAATAGAAAGTTTTAAACCTATTCGTATTTGGAGTCCCCGAGAATCTGAACGTACGAAGGGAGAAAACCCTCAAGCTCTTCTTTGTGATGATAATGCCAAAATATCAAGTCAGCTCATTCGTCTTTATGTTGATAGTTACAGGCCTCTTGAATCTTCTTTGTCCCTATTTTTATTTATTTGAGTCATTTTCTTTTTTTATTGTCTAATTCGGATTTATTTTTTTTTATTATTGATAGGAATTCTCTTGTTGAGACCCTATGAATATTGAAACCGAAGATTCATACTAGAACCACGATGATTGAATAAAGCCTCCAGGCTACCCAAAGGTTCTCTGAGTAAGTTTGATCATCACTTATTCAATTAATAAATGAAATGACGAAAAATTCGGAGAAACATTTTTTGTCCGTTGGTCGAAAAATTCGGAGAAACATTTGATTTGTCCGTTGGTCAAAATAAACATAAACAGAATTTTTAAGGAAAAAAACCTTCGATTTATAATTTATATAAATATAATTTATAAAATCTTTGAAATTGTTTTTTAGTCCAGTCGCGAGGTCTGAATAGTAGGTATGAATCATAGTTCAAATATCTTGATCTATTCCACATATTGCGTGCTCCAGATACGAGGCAGAACCCATCTTTCTCAAGATGACAGACCCATTCTCTGTACTATCAATAGGATCAATTGTAACAAGTCACACACTCATATTCCGGAAATACAGAAAAAAAGAAATTCCACGGTCGAACTGCCAGAATGGCCTACAAATCCAAGTACTAAGCGCTTCATTTTGGATTGAAAAGAGCCAGGACTTCATTATTTTTATGGACCTAATTCATTGAAATTCCATCCAGTAAAACGGAAGAATTATAAATTTCCAAAATAATAGATAGGAATACCGCAAATAGAGCCATTGCGACCCCCATCAAAGGGGTCGTTCCCCAACCAGGAGCAACCTTCCCATATTCCGAATTCAATGGTTTCAATAAATTCCCTACATTAGTTTGTCTTGGACCAGATCTAGAACTCCCCTCAACGGTTTGTGTAGCCATAAATCCTATTGCATTGGTTGAGATCGGTTGACTTTGTATACCATTCCGTTGTAAATAAACGATCTTATCATAGATCCATTGTGGTCTTGCAATTTTATAATAATGGAAACAGCAACCCTAGTCGCCATCTTTATATCTGGTTTACTTGTCAGTTTTACCGGGTACGCCTTATATACCGCTTTTGGGCAACCCTCTCAACAACTAAGAGATCCATTCGAGGAACACGGGGACTAGTTGAAGTAAAGTAAGGAGCCTCCCATATGGGAGGCTCCTTACTTTACTTCAACTTAGATAATGTAAGATTGAAAAATCATTTCTTAGTTGGAACCCTAGGCGGCTCTCGAAAAAAGATAGCGAAAAAAATGATTCCTAGAGTCGAGACTAAGAGAAATGTATAAACCAATGCTTCCATAAATTCGATCGTGGTTTACAATTATAGCTTCCACACCTGTTCATTTGGGAGCATCTCCCAGATTAAGAAAGGACAAGAGTCAAGGAAAGGGGCGGTGATTCAAATCAAGATTTCTCTGGTCTATATAAAAATAAAATCACAAAAATACAATTGATCAGACTACCTGTCTCCTTGTAGTTGGATCTCCAAGTTTTTGGAATGCTCCAAACTCCACTTGAGCATCCAAGTCTGGGTCAATACCAGCAAAAACATCTCTGAACAAGGTTCTAGCACCATGCCAAATGTGTCCGAAAAAGAAGAGCAAAGCAAACGAAGCATGTCCAAAAGTGAACCAACCCCTGGGACTGCTACGAAAAACACCATCGGATTTCAAAGTAGCACGATCTAATTCAAAAATTTCACCCAATTGAGCACGTCTAGCATATTTTTTCACAGTAGCAGGATCACTATAACTGACTCCATCGAGTTCGCCACCATAGAACTCAACCGTTACTCCTACTTGTTCAACACTATACTTCGATTCTGCCCTTCTAAAAGGAACATCGGCTCTTACAATCCCGTCTCCGTCTACCAAAACGACTGGAAATGTTTCAAAAAAAGTCGGCATACGACGTACAAAAAGCTCACGCCCTTCTTTATCTCTAAAGATGGGATGTCCTAACCACCCCACAGCTATTCCATCCCCGTTGTCCATCGAACCCGCTCTAAACAATCCGCCCTTTGCTGGATTATTGCCAATGTAATCATAAAAAGCTAATTTTTCGGGAATTTTAGACCAAGCTTCTGATAAACTCTGATTTTCGGCTAGTCCGGCGCCAACCCTTCGATATATTTCTTGCTGGAAGTATCCTTGATCCCACTGATAACGAGTGGGACCAAATAATTCGATCGGGGTGGTTGCTGAGCCATACCACATAGTTCCAGCAACAACAAAAGCTGCAAAAAAGACAGCAGCGATACTACTGGAAAGGACAGTTTCAATATTACCCATACGCAATCCTTTGTATAGACGTTGGGGTGGACGTACACTAAGATGGAACAGGCCCGCTAATATGCCCAATGTACCCGCTGCAATATGATGAGAGGCTATTCCTCCCGGAACAAAAGGATCAAAACCCTCTACCCCCCACGCAGGATTTACAGATTGTACTTTTCCAGTTAGCCCATAAGGATCGGACACCCATATTCCAGGACCGTACAAGCCTGTTACATGAAATGCACCAAACCCAAAGCAAGCTAACCCTGAAAGAAATAAATGAATTCCAAAGATCTTGGGCAAATCCAAAGAAGGTTTTCCTGTACGTTCATCACAGAATATTTCTAGATCCCAGTATACCCAATGCCAGATAGCTGCCAAGAAGCACAAACCGGAAAACACAATATGTGCCCCGGCCACACCTTCGTAACTCCAAATACCCGGATTCGTTATAGTCCCTCCTGTGATACTCCAACCGCCCCAGGAATTGGTTATTCCTAAACGAGTCATGAAGGGTATAACGAACATACCTTGTCTCCACATTGGATCAAGAACGGGGTCAGAGGGATCAAAAACGGCTAATTCGTATAGAGCCATTGAACCGGCCCAACCAGAAACGAGAGCTGTATGCATTATATGTACAGCAAGCAACCGACCGGGATCATTCAATACGACGGTATGAACACGATACCAAGGCAAACCCATGGAAATACCCCTTTATCAAAGAAAAATAGATACTATGTAACTTTATCGCATTGGAAAAGACTATGCTATGGACCTCTCCCTTTCAGTGGATTATTTCGGAGCAAGGGTTAATATTTATTTAATTCCATTTCGTTGGTAATAATGGAACAATTCTGTTCGTAGGAACAAAGATAAGCAGATCTATTCTATACCCGATAAGTACCAATACGCAATGGGGGGATTGGTCCCATTTTCTATGGGCGAAAGCCTAGATACTTGTTCATCGTTCGAACAGCCCGATCCATTCGTAATAATTTTCCTCGATTCATTTCGTCTTACTCTATGAACTTTCTAATCTAGGGATAAAATACGTCATTACGTTTTCACATCAAAGTAAAATATAGTATTTAACTCCTCTTTTTTGCAGTTTATGCCTATTGGTGTTCCAAAAGTACCTTTTCGGAGTCCTGGAGAGGAAGATGCGGTTTGGGTTGACGTATAGTGCGGCTTGTCAGACATATTGGGTCATATGGGATTTCCCCGTTCTCTCCCCCGATCGAGATACCCTCTGTTTCGCCCAAAAAAGATTGCTTGAACCATCAATAAATAATTTGGAGCGTGAAGTGCAATTAGATCTGTTTTTGAGGGGGTAGAAATAAATATTATCAAGTATAAAAATTTATGGTTTCCTTGGTTGGACCGATAAAATGAAGTATCCAGGCTCCGTTCAAAAAATACCCAATTGGTTAATATATGTATGATTACCCCTTGTATCATAAGTGATTACTTTATAGGATATGAGTGATCTCAAACTGCCAATCAATGAAATAATATGATGACTACATCGAATATTTGTTGTAAGAAAGGCATGAAATGAATTGAAAAAAATCGTACAAAAAAGCGGTATTGGGATCATTTGTCCTATATGTGCAAATTGAAATCGGGCGGATCTTTACCCGGAGTAGAGCATAAACCTAAAATAATTGAGTAGGCCCATTCAGGAACAAGAAAATTACATCATAATTTGGGTTGGATTTCGATGAAACAATATATCAATGAGAGGTTAATTCGATAAGTTTAGTGGATTCTTTTCTTTTTTTTTTATTTTTACGGAGAGACGCGAAAAAAATCATCTTTCTTAAAAAATATACAAGAAAAGCCCCTTCCATTAGGAGGTAGAAAAGTCCTACTATAAAAAAGAAGGCGGGCTGGAATCAACACATTGATTCGTTTTTTCACAATTTTTTTGAACCGTATGCATCCAAAGGTGCGTGTACGGTTCCTAAGGGATAAAATTTTGTCCTAATCAACCGACTTCATCGAGAAAGATTACTTTTTTTAGGCCAAGAGGTTGATAGCGAGATCTCAAACCAACTTATTGGACTTATGGTATATCTCAGCATAGAGGATGAGATCAGGGATCTTTATTTGTTTATAAACTCTCCCGGCGGATGGGTAATACCCGGAGTAGCCATTTATGATACTATGCAATTTGTGCCACCAGATGTACATACAATATGCATGGGATTAGCCGCTTCAATGGGATCTTTCATCCTGGTTGGAGGAGAAATTACCAAACGTATAGCATTCCCTCACGCTTGGCGCCAATGAGTTTTTATTTGAGAGAAAAAAAAGACTATGCCTTCGCGATATGTAATATGAATATTAAGTAATAATAGCATGGCACTTCGAGTTCGATATGAACAAACCATTATTGTTTTTTCATAACATGAGATTATGTATCGGGCGAGTAATATGAGACAAAAGGTATTTCCGATTTGATCTTATCTATCCGGGGTTCATTTCAGCGTCACAAACTTTTTTGTTTTCACACCAGAAGTCTCTTTCCAATATTTATGTTATGAAAGAGTACTAAAATGAAAAAAAAAAACAAGATCATTTTTTTACTTATTTGTTTGATCGGATCAAAAAGAAACTTTGGGATTGCTGAATCACATACGAGATAAATTAAAAATATAGAAAGCAACGGAACCATCATAGTATTTTTTAACTCCTCTGAAAAGAAGGGTGGTAAATGGATCACTTTTCCATTTGGGTCTGATATATCCTATTTCTCTTTTTGCTAGACGGAAAGGAAAAGTAAATTCCATTGTGGAGCCGTATGCAATGCACAAAAAATGCCTGTACGGTTGTTCAATTATAATATATTCTTATTTTTTTTTGTTATTCTTTATCTCTTTCCTTCGTCCGATCATACGAGATCTAGAAACCATTCATTATGTTATATCATCAGGGTAATGATCCACCAACCTGCTAGTTCTTTTTATGAGGCTCAAACGGGAGAATTTGTCCTAGAAGCGGAAGAACTGCTGAAACTCCGCGAAACCCTCACAAGGGTTTATGTACAAAGAACGGGCAACCCCTTATGGGTTGTATCCGAAGACATGGAAAGGGATGTTTTTATGTCAGCAACAGAAGCCCAAGCTCATGGAATTGTTGATCTTGTAGCGGTCGAAAATGCCGGGGATTTCACGTAAATCCGTGATTTCATTTTGAACCAAACCATAATTTATAATTTGGATGAACCTAAATTTCATGTTTTTTCTGCTCTGCTTACCGGGGTAAATTTCAATTAAATTGAAATATAGGGTAAAAAAAAAAATTGAAAAAATTCAATCATCTGGTTAGGATTGATCTAAACCGATTTAGCATGCCAACTATTAAACAACTAAACACAAGACAGCCAATAAAAAATGTAACAAAATCCCCCGCTCTTCGGGGATGTCCTCAGCGTCGAGGAACGTGTACTAGGGTGTATGTGCGACTCGTTCAGATCATGAGCTGGAAAAAAAGAAAGGAACATTTTTTCCAGTATCAATGACCAGTACCAATGAATAGGTTGAAAAATTCCATTCCATGAAATATATAAAAAAAAAAGCCTCCATTGTGTATGAAGGTTTCTATTGGTGCAATCCAATCACCTCAATTGGAGATGAGAAGCAATTTCCCATTGGTAGCAAATGGTTATCCATTAAGCGGGGGAATAGTATTTAAGAAGCAAAAAAATTATGCTCTAACTCGTGCAAAAACGGACTAACAGGGTCAGCTACCTAGCCAACCTTTGTAATTAAATATCGTTACTGTATGGGTAGATCTCCTTGTGAAAAGGCCCATTACTGGATAATGCATAGGTAGAGTCAAAGAATGTGAACTGTACAAGTTACTAATAACATTGATTAAATGAGGAAAAAGGCTCCGGTGTATAGAGAGGACCTCGCCGTTTAAGAAGCAACCATAGAAACGATGGAACCCGCTATTTTTCCATTTACCTTTTTTATTGATTGATACTTTATATTATACACTTTATTTTTATTTTGTTGATACCTAGTATCAATACAATTTTTTTGGGGTTAAATGCCTGGAAAAAAATCGCGGTTGGGAAGGTCATAGCAGCAAAAGCCATTGGAATTTTTTTTTATACATCGGACGAATCCGTTTTGTTATTAATAGACCAGGAAAGGGGAAAAGAATGGCTGAAAGAAAATAAATCCATTAGTTATGTTTCATTTGATTCAATGACCAGAATTAGACGAGGGTATATAGCGCGGAGACGTAGAACAAAAACGCGTTTATTTACATCAACTTTTGGAGGGTCTCATTCAAGACTTACTCGAACTACTATTCAACAGAAAATAAGAGCCTTGGTTTCTGCTCATCGGGATAGGGGCAGGCAAAAGAGAAATTTTCGTCGTTTGTGGATCACTCGGATAAATGCAGCAATTCGTGAGGGTGGGGTATCCTATAGTTATAGTAGATCCATATATGATCTGTACAAGGGGCGGTTGCTTCTTAATCGTAAAATACTTGCACAAATAGCCATATCAAATAGGAATTGCCTTTCCATGATTTCCAATAAGATCATTAAATAAGGCGATTGGAAGGAATACACCACATTTAAACGGTAAACCCCGGAGAATGAAAAGTAGAGTAGTAATGAATAAAATAGTCAAAATGAATGAACACATTTCAATAACAAAAAGAAGAAAAGTTTTTCGCTTTACGATTTTTTTTCTTACGACGTGACAATCCAATCTGGATTCTCCCATTTTTCGAACAAAAAACCAATCTGAGTTGGGGTTCGGATTGGGGTTTTTATTCAATTGCAATTCAGAAATAGGCCTATCTATTTCTTTATTTTATTTCTAGTTCGAGGACCTGTAGTTCTAGGAGTCGACTCCGTTTTCGCAAATTTTTTCTCATTATTAAGAAAAGGTAACAAAGATAAAATACGAGCTTGTTTTATAGCAATAGTAATTAATCGTTGTTGTTTCAAAGTCAATCTATTCACTCGTCTAGATAATATTTTTCCTCGTTCACTAATAAATCGACTAATTAAACTCATGTTTCTGTAATCAATTCGATCCCCCGAACCAACTGGGGGCAAACGCCGACGAAAAGATCGCTTGGGTTTAAGAAAAAGTCGCTTGGATTTATCCATGGTTTATTCCTTATCTTAAAAATCCTATTTCTGAATTCTAATTTAATTGGTATCCGGCCGATTTTTATAGATAGTTTTTTTATATTATTATGTAATTATATGTTTCCTGTTCCTTGAATGAAGGGGTTACATACGCATTACACTTTATTTATTTCTTTATCTCCCCATGAATCGTATGCTTGTAACAATGGGGGCAAAATTTTCTCAATTCCAATCGACTAGGCGTATTGTGTCGATTCTTTTGAGTAATATATCTGGAAATGCCCCGCGATTCTTTATTAATATTAATATTAATACCGTTTCGGACACAACTGTTACATTCCAAAATAACTCTTACTCTGACATCTTTACCTTTGGCCATGAACCTCCTTTTTGATTTTTGATTCCCTCAACTCTTCCATTTTCGATCCGAAACGAAGAAGAAAAAAGAAGTTGCTGACTCGAAATCCTATTCTTAACTATTTCATTCAATCAATAGATAAATAATCAATAGATAAGTAATACAATGATTTCTAACTATCAATTAGTTCTATTCTAATATCGGTATTTCATTTAATTATCTTGTATGCTTTTTGTTGTCCTCGACTCTTATTTCCTTTCCATTTCTGTTCTCCCTCTATTACTTCAGCTTGAACCCGAGTTTCGTTGCGGACGAATCTCTTCTTTGATTCTTTCTCTTTCCTCTTTTTTGAGGATAAAGAGAGTAAAGAACAAAAAAAAGAAAGGGGGGTGGGTCATAGATAATTTATTGTATCTCTAATCTTCTTCATCCCTAACTAGAATAAAAAAAAGGGGAATGTCAACGCATCGGGGAAGAAACGATTGATCTCTATCAATAGACCTGCCAACGACCCGAACCACAGAGTGCTTAACACAGGTGCCACGGATAGATATGTTTTTATATCTCGCATTGAAAATCCTCCTTTTTTATTGTAATACATATATGATCAGATACGTATGGAGTTAAGGACACTTGTATTTGTACGCGGAATCCCTAACGAAAATGGGTATATATAACTGCCCGGTAGATGATATTTTCCTTTCTTTACAACAGAAAAAGACGTCCACTTACTTTCTGAACATTACTGATACAAATTGATTTATATGTTGGGTTTAATCTATAATAATATATAGATATAATGTAGTATTAATGATGATATGTAAAAAGAAATGGCAAGAGAAATTGTATCAATGGAGGAAATAACGATGTGGAAAACAAGCCGGGTATTCTCTACAATGACACCGTAGGCCAATTGAAAGGGATGTAGCGCAGCTTGGTAGCGCGTTTGTTTTGGGTACAAAATGTCACGGGTTCAAATCCTGTCATCCCTATCTATTATTTCTTCTACACGCACTAATGAAAGATTCATTAAGATCAATGAAAATTGGACATACATAATCCTATATGATACTATATGCATGCAAGATATAGTGGGGAAAAATAGAATCCCTTTATTTACGGTTTATTATGATGTAATAAGAAAGCGCTCTTAGTTCAGTTCGGTAGAACGCGGGTCTCCAAAACCCGATGTCGTAGGTTCAAATCCTACAGAGCGTGATTCTGTTCTTCTTAGGTCGAATTACAATGAAATAACTTTACTAACTTGAGGGGCGATCTGAATTTGTTCTTTAATACGCAGGAGGTCAATCAAAAAAAGAGATGTTATTTAAAAAGAGATGTTACTGAATCAAAGGTCCAACTGATCGCCGCGCCTGTATTGCAAATATGCAGTTACGAATAATCCAGCCAAAGTAATAGGAATTAGGCCTAACACGATTCCAAATAGTAAAACTTCAATCATTTCAATTTGTTTGTTTGAAAGGGTAGGTAAAAGGGGGGAGGTAATATCTATCCCTAAATATTAATCCAAATCGCCCGTGAATCTCAATAACCAAGAATTTACAATTTACATGGAATGAGCTATGGATACCTGGAAATCTGCAAAAACATTTCTTTTTATGAATTGTTTATTCAATCAATTTCAAATAAGTCGTATCTTGCTCAGACCAATAAATAGAGCTGAGGTTATAGTTAAAGCCGCCAGTAAAAAACCGAAATAACTAGTTATAGTAGGCATGAAGGAGCTAAGTGGGATACTTCTATTTATACAATGTTTATGAAACACTTACCTAAGTTTCTATTTTTGCGAAATATATACAAGATAGACCAGAGAAAATCATCATCAGCTTTTAATTTCATTTTTCATTCATTTCAATAGGCGTCACAAACAAAGATAGAGTGGCAGAAGGAAAGTAAAAAGAAAATATATTGGTTCACCATCTTTGACATCTACCGATCCCATGATTCCGACTCAACAGATTCGTTGAGCAACTCTTGAATAAAGTAATAGTAAATAAAGTAATAGTAAAAAAAACTTTGTCATGGAACTTCATTTATAAATTAAACTCTCTTTGAATCACTATGAAATAAAAATGATAAATCATTTAATTTATCATTTTATTTATGGATCTTTTCTTTTTTCAATTGTTCCATTTTTTTTTTTGTTTGGAACGCGCGAAGGCCTTATAAATAACATCTATCTTTTTTACTTTAATTTAACTCGTTAGATTTATTAGTAGGTTCATTAATATTAATTGCACATACATAATATATCGAATGAGCAAAAGTATAGTATGATAGCTCGCAAAAATAAAAACTTTATTGAGTAACCCTCGGCTCTGATGCAACAATGTCTAATGCAAGAATGCTTACATTACAAATATCGATTGTTCTAAACAAAATTTTTGTTTGTTCTGTTTCTTTCATGAAATACTATCTACTACTGTTACTAACCATTATTTGAAATTGAAGGATTCGAGCAAAAACACTTTTCCTTTCTAAAATCATGCTATATTTCGCATATAATATAATGAAATTTTTGGAATAGGAATATAATAATCTATTTTATAAATTATTGGAATCTAACCCGTCAGACTCACACTTTATTCGATCGTTAGTTTATAGCCCGAAGTTAGTAATGGAAAGAAATCCTATAATACATAATACAGGAATTTAATTAACGGTTCTTCTGTATAGATTAAGAAATAAGAAAGGAAGAAAATCATTATGTACCACTTCTTTTAGATACTGATTTAAATTGCGTTGCTGTGTCAGAAGAAGGATAGCTATACTGGTTGGGTATACTCTAAAGACGCCTTCGGTACACTATTGACGATCTCACAAAGATGAAGGATCCGTGGACTTTCGTTTACTGATCCCCTCTTTCACGGAATCGATCCCCCTCTTTGACTGTACAAGAATATGTGGAGCTCAGCATGTCTGGAAGCACGGGAGAACGTTCTTTTGCTGATATTATCACCAGTATTCGATACTGGGTCATTCATAGCATTACTATACCTTCGCTATTCATTGCGGGTTGGTTATTCGTCAGCACGGGTTTAGCTTACGATGTGTTTGGAAGTCCTCGG